GTCGAATAAAGAACTTCGATTCCTTGTTTCTTACTTGGTATTAGAATTCGAATGAAAACCACCCAATTGTAGGCAAGAATTTTTGATTTTGTGAGGATCAATCAAAATCAAATAAGGTTTTCGTTAAAAAAAGATTCTATAAAAGCAATGATAAATAGATACTAATAGAGCAAGAAAAGAAGGAAATAAAAAAAACATAGTATAGAAAAGATATCCAAAATTATATAGAAATCACTATCCTACCCTTAGTTTTTATTTCCTTAATTTAATTCCTTAATTTAATTGAATTTCGTTTGATTAGGGCAAAGTTCCTTAAAAACCTCTGCCTTTTTTAAAATATCCTGAACAGTTCCTGTAGGCTGAGCGCCTTTTTCAAGGAAATAGAGAATAGCGGGAACGTTTAAATAAGTTTGATTCTTGATCGGATCATAAAAACCCACTTTCCGAAGATCTCTTCCTTCTCTTCGGGATCGAACATCAATTGCAACGATTCGATAGACGGCTCATCGGGATAGATGTAGATGAAAAAGAACCCCCCCCCCCTAGAACCGTATAGGAAGTTTTCTCCTCGTACGGCTCGAGAAAAAATGATTTGAAGTTTTGTCTATGGATAAAATTATAATAAATAGTAAAGGAATCCGTAAAAGAAATTAACCTATAATTTAACTCATAGTCATTTTTATTTAACTTCCTTCCTGAAAACTAAAAAATCATTTGTACTCATAACTCAAGTTCAATAATTATCAAATATATTAAATAAAATAAATAAAATTAAGATATTTTTTTATTGAGTGGTCTTTAACCCCCCTTTTGTCTCGTTGAAAATCTATTTGGATTCTTTATTCGGATCTGTGAGACAATTGAAGCGGTGTTTCCTTGTTCTGGGATCCTTTATCTTTGTTTTAAATCATTGGGTTTAGACATTACTTCGGTGCTTCTTAATCCTTTCAAAATGGTAGCAACATACCCCTTTTGTGATTTCTTTCTAGAATCATACCGACGGTTGATTCGTGCGCGATACACTGTGGATCGAAAAAGTTTTGCGGTTCCAACAATTTTTTTTGAATTGAAAATTTGCTCGAATCGGATCCTTTCAATTTCTATATCGATATCGAAGATATACTTACGAAGTTGTTCCAATTTATTGATTGGCATTAACCCTAGATCGTTGCCCCCGAGAAATTAATCAATACTTTCTACTCGAGCTCCATCATGAACTATTTACATTACAACCCAATAAAAAAAGAAGGGTTCTAGTAGAATAGAACAAACGACGTCGAGCCAAGAGCACCTTCATTCCTATATAAAAGAAAATGGTGGATGTAAGAATAAAAATCCACACCGGATCGTGTCCTTCAAGTCGCACGTTGCTTTCTACCACATCGTTTTAAACGAAGTTTTACCATAACATTCCTCTAATTTGGAACCAGTATGGAATTGATTCAATTATGGAATCATGAATAGTCATTGGTTCAGTCGGTACAGAGACATAGTCATTTATATTTTTTCTTAGCTACATAGATAATAAATATTTTTTCTGAAGAAATCTTAGCAAGACCCGGGCTTTTTTTGTATGAACGGAAATTTTTTCTATAAATCTATATCTCAAAAAAATATCTAACAGAAATATCCAGAAATCTAAATATAGAAATAACATAACTAACAGAAATAACACGAATAAATAAATTCTATTTGACTCTGCCTGTTCAAGTGACTCAATAAGATAGACTGACCCATTTACAACTTCTCAAAGATTCAACCCATAAGGAATTATTACAAATCTTGATAATTGAAAAAGTTTCCTACTTCGACATCATTATTTGAGTCAAGTTTTACTTTTAGAGTAAAGCCTACATTTGATTATCATAAGAAATAAGAATCTCTGTTTCTTTTCGAATAGAATTGTCAATGATTTAAAATAAATAAGCTAAATAGATCGAACAATAAAAAGAAATATCATTGTTAAATATTTAAATTTGAATATTTTAGGGATGCAAATTCTTTTTCACAAAAATAGAAAGACTATTGTCACTGAAATAGGATAACAATACATACCCATAGGCTAAGCACTTCCTCGTTTTATATGTATTTTCATATTTTGTTTAACCTGAGGTTAAGTAATCTTTCTGCAACTGTGATCTATGCCCCATCTTATCTTTATCTTTATCTGGATCACAAAAGGATTCAGTTACATTTGCATGTCATTTGAACTCGATTTAGTTCAGTTTGTGAAAAACTGAGATATGATTCCGAAAAGAATCATTCAAAATCAAAAAAGAAAGAAGAATAATATTCTATCCAATATTAGACCTTGAAACAGAACCTTGTTGAACAAAAAAGATGTATTCGGATACAATGGATATGCTCTGGGACGGAAGGATTCGAACCTCCGAATAGCGGGACCAAAACCCGTTGCCTTACCACTTGGCTACGCCCCATTTATATTTTTATTGGACACTAATACTAATAAAGAATAATATTGGTATTAAGTGTTCGTCAATTCCAGCTCAACTATCTATAGAAAATCTTTCTTCTTTATTCTTCTTTATAGAATATATTATAGATTCGTGCTAGGATTTTGACATGTGTATATCTAGAATTCAACTGAATTTATTGATCATTACATACAATTCAATTAAGATATTGTATGAAAGTATGATTTCTTCTATTCTCCTTTGAGAATTGGAGGATTTTTGATTGAGCGGAAAAAGAAGGAGTTTTTTGTCTACCTTACTTTCTTCATTTTTCCTTATATAAATAACTCAATCAAAATGCAATTATCTCGACGAACAAAATGTCTGTTATGCTTAATATCTTTAGTTTGATCTGTCTTAATTCTGCCCTTTATCCGAGTAGTCTTTTCTTCGCCAAATTGCCCGAAGCCTATGCTTTTTTGAATCCAATCGTAGATGTTATGCCAGTCATACCCCTGTTCTTTTTTCTTTTAGCCTTTGTTTGGCAAGCTGCTGTAAGTTTTCGATAAGATCTTGAATACTATCCTAGAAAATTCATGATTTATTCGAGAAAAATTATAACAATTGATAAGATCAAATAAGTCTGGGAGTATGAACCTTCAATTCAAACATTGAAATTCTTGGCTAGCCACAATAAATTTGGCTCGCCCCATTTCCCGATTCTAATCCTTTTTCCGGCGAAAGACCTTATTAGGTTAGGGTCCCTTAGAATATCTAATTGTGGGTATGAAAGTGATTTGTGATAATCAAAGACTCTTATTACAAATTTAAACTTCAGTTGAATTTCTGAACATTCTTTTCTATTTCTAGAATTCATTTCTTGGTGTCAAAATAGGATATGTGATATAAAAATGGAGGATCTATTATCTTTTCTCGTTTTTCTTTTTCAAAAAATGATCTTGGAGGTTGTGTAATGCTTACTCTCAAACTTTTCGTTTACACAGTAGTAATATTCTTTGTTTCTCTCTTCATCTTTGGATTCCTATCCAATGATCCAGGACGTAATCCTGGACGTGAAGAATAAAATAAAAATTTCGTTTTTCTTGCTTGATTTACAATTTTCTTAAGATTTTATTTTATATATTCATATTCCATACGTTTAACTAGTAAAAAAATGAAAAGGGGTTTGCAAAATTTGAAAGAAAAAAATAGAAAGTCATCAGCGGAAACGGAAAGAGAGGGATTCGAACCCTCGGTACGAATAACTCGTACAACGGATTAGCAATCCGCCGCTTTCGTCCACTCAGCCATCTCTCCCAATTGAAAAAGATAATTACTATGTTACATTACACATCAAGTAAGGATTAACGAAAGTATTTCTTTCACATTCTTTATCGTTATTATATAATTAGCAATTCCATTTAGATGCTCGAAAGATCCAAATAGAAAGATAAATAAAGAAGACCTTCTTGCTTTTATTTTGTTCGAAGTGCCTTTTGGGCCTGGCCCGGTCAATACCCAGCCGGGCCTTTTTTTGTTCCAACGAATTCCATATATTTATAGGTATAGGAAACATACTCTAAAAAAGATACCCAATTTGGTATCTGTGTAAGAATTTCCATTGTGGGGTTTACATATACTTATCGTTTTTGTTATAATGGAAATTGAAAGGATTAAGAATCAATCAATTAAGTATGTTTTGTAGTTTCTTATGTCATTAGGCAAACCCAATTTTAGATTCAAATCCAAGAATCATTCAGGAATTCTCAGTCAACGAATAGTTAATGGTTCCCATTTGTCATAAATTTTGTGTCATAAATTTTGGCTTTTTTGAATGAAAATATACATTTGATTTTTCAATAGAAAAGTGAGGGGAAGTTTTTTGACATTGTATGTTTTGAGATACTATACAATCAATCGAAGGGGTGGTCAAACAAAAGGGTTTCTTTTATAATTTTTATAAATTTAGAAAAAAAAAGGATGAAATTAAAAAAGGGATGCAAGTACAATAAACTAAAGTTTAGTAATCCAACCCAGAAAATTTTATCTTATTGTGTATCGTTTTGGCGGCATGGCCGAGTGGTAAGGCGGGGGACTGCAAATCCTTTTTCCCCAGTTCAAATCCGGGTGCCGCCTCATCAACAAACGAATCAAAATTTATTATCTGCTGATATAAATCACCCAAATTTTACCCAACAGAACAGAATAAGGCGATTGTTGATACTTGGTTGATTCTAAACATCTGTTCTGGGGATTTTGTAAAAGATTGGAAATCTTTCAATCTAAAATTCAAAGAAAGATTATATTATAATGGTCGAAGCAAGACTTCCCGATTCCCTTCTACTGCTAATGTAATGTCTACTGATTGGGTCTTGAATTTCATTGGCATAGCCGGCGGCTAACTAGTTGTGGAAAGTCCTTTATGTAATCTACATATATAGACTCGCGAGAATCTCTGAGTGTTCAGGCATTCAATCACTATTAGATTGAGATTGGATGGATAATTGACTTTTTTATAGAAAAAGTGAAAAAAAAAAAATTATTATTTTTTTTGAAACCCCTCGTCAAGAGTATAATATACTATCTCCCAACCGCTTCAGAGAGACAATCGGGAAAGGAAAGGGTACGGATTAGATTAAATAGGAAATAAAAGTATGTAATAGATAGCAATTGATCTATTTGTACTTTGAAGGGCAACAAAGAATGGGCCCTCTTTTTTTATTACTATATGTTCCATTAGTAACATTCCTTTGTAGCGTCATTGTGTATTTTAGTTGTGTTTAGTCTTTCCCGATTAGAAATCATATAGGAATTTTTTAGAAATGGATTTATTTGATTGGTTCATCAATAGTGTTCGGCCAGAATCCCTTTTTGACTCTGGACCATGGATTCTACTATTATTAGTGAGCAATACAATAATGGAATATTTCTATCATAAAGATAAGGGACATAATTGACATGGATATAGTAAGTCTCGCTTGGGCTGCTTTAATGGTAGTCTTTACATTTTCCCTTTCACTCGTAGTATGGGGAAGAAGTGGACTTTAGAAGGACTACTAATTTAGTTTAGGAATGAAATGGGATCAATTGTTTTATAGATCGTTCTGCAACGCATTTTTTATTTTTTATTTGAATTGAAATAATTTTCAAATCAAAATTTATTCATTTCGAAATTCCATTGGATTCTAGTGGAGAAATGTATTATATAACAGTAAAACAATTATTTCAGAAAGAAAGAGAATTGGGTCCTACGTTAATTCCATATATGGATTAATCACTACATATATTGAAGATAGAAGCTAATATAGTATACCAACTTTATTAGAAAGTAAAGTACAACTTTATACACTACTATAACACTAATAGAGAGTATGGTAAGAAATTTCTTTCTTACCATACTCTCGGATCTCATAGAATACCGCTCATTATAGCCCGTTGATTTCATTTAAGACGCAAAAAAATAATTCTTTTGATTTCTTCAACTATTGATAAGAACTCAGAAGTCAAGTTTCATTTCAAGTAATTAATTATTTTGACTGACTGTTTTTACGTAAATGATAAGTAGAAAAGCAGTAGGAACTAAAATGAACAGTGCAGTAGCAATAAATGCAAGAATATTTACTTCCATAATCTCAATCTCATCGTTTTTTTATTTCACAATAACTCGGGATTTAATCCCATAGAGATGATAAATCTTTCACCTGTCAATTCAATGAATGCATTACCTATCGATGATCTTGAATCGGATCAATATCATGAATAACAATATCTGAGCTATTAAATTAATTCGTCGTCGAAAATTGAATATTGAATAGTATAACATACGAAGATCTTTTATCCATACCGAATCCAAGATTGGATTCCCGGATCAATCAAAAATTCCTTTATTTATCCTTCTTTTCTTTCTATAACCTACCTTAGGTCTTCCGTATAGAACCATCAAATGAAGTATCCTCGTCCGTTTCCATTAACTACAAAACGCCAACAAAAAATACAAGCGAAGTGGAAAAAGAGAGGAATTAGGTTGTAAATTTGAATGATCCAATTTTCTTTGGAAGACAAAGAAGTATGAGAAAGAGGAGTCGCGGGAGAAAAGATGGAATATTCGATCAACTTCACTATTTTAGTTATTTTCATTTTATTTTAGTTTAGGGTTTGTTCTTTCTTCGACAGAATCCTGAAAAAAAGAGGGGAAACCCCTTCGGAATTAAATTATGATCTCTGTCCCTTCTTTCATTTCACATAAAATGGAGAGGTGAATTGATGTACTTATTGGATCCGTCGGGACTGACGGGGCTCGAACCCGCAACGTCCGCCTTGACAGGGCGGTGCTCTTGCCTATTGAACTACAATCCCAGGGAAATAAGAAGAGATCTAACAGAAAATTTGGATTCTTTTTTATTCTCTCTTATCAAGTATTTCTTAAGAACAAGAGGGTTCTACCATCTGATAGTAAATTGGCGAATTTTTGGGCCGAGCTGGATTTGAACCAGCGTAGACATATTGTCAACGAATTTACAGTCCGTCCCCATTAACCACTCGGGCATCGACCCAACGCCTAATTAGACGTTCCATAATCAACTTCCTTTCGTCTCCCAGGCGGACTTGACAAATACATTTCATTTTTGATAAAATCCTACTCCTATGGTCTTGGTATACCCCTAGAGGGACTTGAACCCTCGTTTTCTCCGTGAAAGAGAGAGGTCGTAACCACTGGACCATAGGGGCACCAATGGACCATAGGGGCCTATGGCCACCTTTAGGAAATCAAAAAGCACTACACAATACAAATACAATAGGGAATAAGGCCTAAGGCCACCTTAACTTAATATAAATCAGCCGAGGGACACCTTTAGAAGATGAATAAGATATGAATCAAACCGAAAAACTCGTTAACTTTTCTGGGGGTTAATGGTAATAAAACTTTACCATTAAACTATACAATCTTTCAACTTTATTTCAGTGGTCTTTCTCGTCTTTATCTCTCTCATTCAGAAAGAGTTTTGCATTGGATCCAAGAGACGGTACCTCTGAATCAGCAGAGCAGGAGATGCAAAAAAAAATGATTTACCAAAGTCTGATTTGG